GAGAAGCTGTAGGTATTATTGCGGGTCAATCTATTGGAGAACCGGGCACTCAATTAACATTAAGAACTTTTCATACCGGCGGAGTATTCACTGGAGGTACTGCAGAACATGTGCGAGCTCCTTCGAATGGAAAAATCAAATTCAATGAGGATTTGGTTCATCCGACACGTACACGTCATGGACATCCTGCCTTTCTATGTTCAATAGACGTGTATGTAACTATTGAGAGTGAAGATATTATGCACAATGTGCGTATTCCGTCCAAAAGTTTTCTTTTAGTTCAAAATGATCAATATGTAGAATCAGAGCAAGTAATTGCTGAGATGCGCGCAGGAACAGCCACTTTGAGTGTTAAAGAGAAGGTTCGAAAACATATTTATTCTGATTCAGAGGGCGAAATGCATTGGAATACCGATGTATATCATGCATCGGAATTTACATATGGGAATGTTCATCTCTTACCAAAAACAAGTCATTTATGGATCTTATTAGGGGAGCCATGGAGATCCAGTCTCGTCTCCCTTTCGATTCACAAGGATCAAGATCAAATGAACGCTCATTCTCTTTCTGGCAAACGAAGAAACCCCTCAGGAACTACTAATCAAGCGAGACCCAACTTCTTTAGGTTGGAGTGTTCTGGGAAAAGGAGGGGCGGGATTCCTAATTCTTCAGAACGTAATCGAATCATAACGGATCTTTGTAATCTCAGATATACGGCCATTCTCGACGAGAATTCTGATTTATTGGCAAAGCGGCGAAGAAATAGATTTATCATCCCACTCCAAACGATTCAAGAACGCGAGAACGAACTAACACCCTCTTTGGGGATCTCAATTGAAATACCGATCAATGGGATTTTCCGTAAAAACAGTATTCTTGCATATTTCGATGATCCTCAATATAGAAGAAAGCACTCGGGAATTACTAAATATGAAACAATCGAAATGCAGTCAATCGTCAAAAAAGAGGATTTCATTGAGTATGGGGGAGTCACGGAATTAAAGCCAAAAGACCCAATAAAAGTCGATCGATTTTTTTTTATTCCCGAGGAAGTGCATCTCTTACCCGAATCTTCTTCGATACTGGTACGAAACAATAGTATTATTGGAGAAGATACACCAATCACTTTAAAAACAAGAAGCCGAGTAGGCGGGTTAGTCCGAGTGGAGAGAAAAAAAAAAAGAATTGAACTTAGAATCTTTCCTGGAGATATCCATTTTCCTGGAAAGACAGCAAAGATCTCCCAATATAGTGGCGTTTTGATACCACCAAGAACAGGAAAGCGAAATTCCAAGGAAGACAAAAAATGGCTCTATATCCAACGGCTCACACTTACCAAGAGAAACTATTTTGTTTTAGTTCGACCTGTAATCACATACGAAATAACGGATGGGATAAATTTAGTAAGACTTTTACCCCCGGATATACTGCAAGAAAGGGATAATGTACAACTTCAAATTGTCAATTATATCTTTTATGGAAACGGCACGCTAATTCGGGCAAATTCGGAGACAGGTATTCAATTAGTTCGGACTTGTTTAGTATTGAATTGGGACCAAGACAAAAAAAGTTCTTCTAGCGACGAGGCCCGTGCTTCCTTTGTTGAAATAAGGACAAATGGTTTGATTCAAGATTTTCTAAGAATCGACTTAGCAAAATCGCCTATTTCGTATACTATCAAAAGGAATGATCTATCGGGTTCAGGGTTGATCTCCGAAAGTGAATCAGATCGCACCAGGATCAACCCCTTTTCTTCCATTTATTCCTATTCCAGAGCAAGTATTCGAGAATCCCTTACCCAACATCAAGGAACTAGCCATACGTTGTTGAATCAAAATAAGGAATGCCAAGCTTTGATAATTTTGTCAGCATCCAATTGTTCTTGTTCGCGACTAGGTCCATTCAACGCTGTAAAGTCTCCTGATGTGATAAAAGAATTCAGTCACAAGGACCCCCTAATTTCAACTAGGAAATTGTTGGGTCCTTTAGGAACAGGTCTTCAAATTGTGAATTTTTATTCATTTTCACATTTAATAACTTATAATCAGATCTTGGTAACTAACTATTTCCAACTTGACAATTTGAAACCGACTTTTCAAGTACTTCACTATTTTTTAATGGATGAAAATGGGAAAATTGTGAAGCCCGATCCGTGCAAGAACATCATTTTGAATCCATTTGATTTAAATTGGGATTTTTTGCATTTCACTTGTTGTGAAAAGTCATCTACAATCATTAGTCTTGGGCAGTTTATTTGTGAAAATGTACGGATAGCCAAAAAAGGACCGCATCTAAAATCGGGTCAAGTTCTAATTGTTCAAGTTGACTTTGTAATAATACGATCGGCTAAGCCCTTTTTGGCTACCCCAGGGGCAACTGTGCATGGTCATTATGGGAAAATGCTTTCTAAAGGAGATACATTAGTTACATTTATCTATGAAAAATCAAGATCTGGTGATATAACGCAAGGTCTTCCAAAAGTGGAACAGGTGTTAGAAGTGCGTTCAATTGCTTCAATATCAATGAATCTCAAAAAGAGGGTGGAGGGTTGGAATAAATGTATAATAAGAATTCTTGGAATTCCTTGGGGATTCTTGATTGGTGCTGAGCTAACTATAGTGCAAAGTCGGATCTCTTTAGTTAATAAGATCCAAAAGGTTTATCGATCCCAGGGCGTGCAGATACATAATAGGCATATCGAAATTATTGTCCGTCAAATAACCTCCAAAGTGTTGGTTTCAGAAGACGGACTGTCTAATGTTTTTTTACCCGGAGAACTCGTTGGATTGTTGCGAGCGGAACGAATGGGACGCGCTTTGGAAGAAGCGATCTGTTACCGAGCTGTCTTATTGGGAATAACCAGAGCGTCTCTGAATACGCAAAGTTTCATATCTGAAGCGAGTTTTCAGGAAACTGCTCGAGTTTTAGCAAAAGCGGCTCTCCGGGGTCGTATCGATTGGTTGAAAGGCCTGAAAGAGAACGTTGTTTTGGGGGGAATGATACCGGTTGGTACTGGATTCAAAGGCAAAGGATTAGTGCACCCTACAAGGCAACATAAGCATCTTCCCTTGGAAATAAAAGAGAAGAATCTATTCGAGGGGGAAATGAGAGATATTTTATTTCACCACAAAACCTTATTTGATTCTTTCCTTTCAAAGAATTTCCACGATACATCAGAACAATCATTTCTAGTATTTACTGATTCCTAAGAGCAGATTCACCATTTTGATTTTAAAAGGATCTATATTTGGATTTGATCCAGTCATTTGATTTGGTAAGAGTAATCAAAATAATAATGAATAGAAAAGAAGAATGGCTTGGCCCTGTCTTTCGGGCCAATCTCTGGTAGAAGGGAAGGTTCCATCGGAACAATTTTTTTTTTTTTTTTTCAGGGTACCTCGTCTCTTTTTGTTTTTTGAAAAAAAAAAACAAAAAGAGGGAGGAGTGTGGGGAGAAATGACAAGAAGATATTGGAACATAAATTTGGAAGAGATGATGGAAGCGGGAGTTCATTTTGGCCATGATATTCGAAAATGGAATCCTAAAATGGCACCTTATATCTCTGCAAAGCGTAAAGGTAGGCATATTACAAATCTTATTAAAACTGCTCGTTTTTTATCAGAAACTTGTGATTTGGTTTTTGATGCAGCCAGTAGGAAAAAACAATTCTTAATTGTTGGCACTAAAAAAAAAGCAGCTGATTCAGTATTACGGGCTGCAATAAGGGCTCGGTGTCATTATGTTAATAAAAAATGGCTCAGCGGGATGTTAACGAATTGGTCGACTACAGAAACGAGACTTCAGAAGTTTAGAGACTTGAGAACCAAACAAAAAACAGGAAGATTGGATCGTCTTCCGAAACGAGATGCGGCCATCTTGAAAAGACAATTATCTCACTTGCAAAGATATCTTGGAGGGATTAAATATATGACAGACTTACCCGATATTGTAATCGTTGTTGATCAGCACGAAGAATATACGGCCCTTCGGGAATGTATCACTTTAGGAATTCCAACAATTTGTTTAATCGATACAAATTGTGACCCCAATCTCGCAGATATTTCGATTCCAGCGAATGATGATTCTATCTCTTCCCTCCGATTTATTCTTAACAAATTAGTATTCGCAATTCGTGAGGGCCGTTCTGAGTCTCTAAGAAATCCGTAATTAATAAGAATAAAAAGAACTTATGTCGTTTCGGAACCCTCATAGATTTATCGAATCGCTTACTATTTCTGAATCTCAAAAACGAGATAAAAAGAACTGGGCTATAGAGTGTGATTAGTTGGTATTCAAAATATACGATTCAAGTAGTTAAGTCAAGAAAAAGATGGTTGAATCAAAATAATTTCGTTTAAAGTTTTCTTTTTGTCAGAGAGCAATATGAATCTTTTATCAGGTTCCACCAACATACTAAAAGGGTTATACGAGCTATCCGGTGTGGAAGTAGGCCAACATTTCTATTGGAAAATCGGGGGTTTCCAAGTTCACGGCCAAGTACTGATTACTTCGTGGGTTGTAATTGCTATCTTATTAGGTTCCGCTGCGCTAGCTGTTCGGAAACCACAAACCATTCCGACCGGCGTTCAGAATTTCTTCGAATATGTCCTTGAATTCATTCGAGATGTGAGTCAAACTCAAATTGGAGAAGAATACGGTCCTTGGGTTCCTTTTATTGGAACTATGTTTCTCTTTATTTTTGTTTCTAATTGGTCGGGCGCTCTTTTACCTTGGAAAATCATACAATTACCTCACGGGGAGTTAGCCGCACCCACGAATGATATAAATACTACGGTTGCTTTGGCTTTACTCACGTCAGTGGCATATTTCTATGCGGGTCTTACTAAAAAAGGGTTAGCTTATTTCGGGAAATATATTCAACCAACTCCAATCCTTTTACCTATTAACATCTTAGAAGATTTCACAAAGCCCTTATCACTTAGTTTTCGCCTGTTTGGAAATATATTAGCTGATGAATTAGTAGTTGTTGTTCTTGTTTCGTTAGTACCTTTAGTGGTTCCTATCCCTGTCATGTTCCTTGGATTATTTACAAGTGGTATCCAAGCTCTTATTTTTGCAACTTTAGCCGCGGCTTATATAGGTGAATCCATGGAGGGCCACCATTGACTAGTTTTCGAAAGAGTCTTTTTTTAGCTTCGACGCAGGCAATATAGGCGCGACTTAAACTAATCGACTTCGAAAAAACAATACACTATATACGATTTAGAGTAATAGCAAAAAAGATTAGGCTATTGAACAGATAATTGTAAAAAAAAAAAAAAGGAAAGAGATCGAAAAGATCTTTTGCCAAAAATTCGCCTTTGGTCCACTTATATCGATATCTCCCTTCAATGAATATTTTTTCTATGGGTTGACCAATCCCAATCGTCAACTAGAATGATTTCCTTTTCAATTGATTTGATTCAATGAGGGGCCAAAAAATTTTTCATAAATACTAAATGGAATGAACTTTGATCAATCACTTTTTACGCAATGAGTATGTACTAATCAATTTGTCCTTTTTGATTGTATCCATGCAGGATCATGATAAAGAGCGGGAAAGAAGAATTTACAAAAACATAATTTCTAAAAAATCAAAAATGGGCTGGTTCGAAGAGGGGATCGAATTGAATGGCGCTAAGGCAACTCTTGTGGCTGTTTCGACGAATGATTCTCAAATCTGATTGGCTCTAAGATGGATGAAGGGTTGGTTTCCATTAGGAAAGAAATACATGTATATGGTATATTAGCTAGTTCGATAGGAATTAACGATCGATCTAATTTGACCTCCGAATGTGAATTTATGCGGAGAGTCTCCTATGCGAAGTTCATAGTTATTTCGACTGGATGAATCGTAGCGAGGGAAGAATTAAATCATAATTCATTGGGTGAGTGTATCATTAACCATTTCTTTTTTTGGGACGAGGAACTTATCATGAATCCACTGATTTCTGCCGCTTCCGTTATTGCTGCTGGATTGGCTGTAGGGCTTGCTTCTATTGGACCTGGAGTTGGTCAAGGTACTGCTGCGGGCCAAGCGGTAGAAGGTATCGCAAGACAGCCGGAGGCGGAGGGGAAAATACGAGGTACTTTGTTACTTAGTCTAGCTTTTATGGAAGCTTTAACAATTTATGGCCTGGTTGTCGCATTAGCACTTTTATTTGCGAATCCTTTTGTTTAATCTTAGAAATATGAAAACCTTTTTTTCATTTTGGATTGCCTTTTCCTTCTGCTTTGCTTTTTCAAATTCTAGCAAGATTTCATTCTTACAATTCCTCATTCGTTGAAAAAATAACCCACGGGAAGGGCTGATTTGCGGATGAGGAATTAGCATGCCGACTCGCTTTCAGCCTTCCCCTTTGTAGTCCAAGCAGGCCAAGGGTTGCAGCAGGGAATTAAGAATTTCTTCGAAAATCAAATAGATTTTCGAGTCGATTTCTAAATAGGAAGAAATGATAAAATAAGAATGATTATCCTCTTGATTAATTGCGTCAGTACCCAACCAAGATCCCCCCATAGAAAGGGGGCGAAGTGATACAAAGTGATACAAAAAGACTTCTGTTCGATTTTTGAGTCTATCTATAAGAGGAGATCATATGAAAAATGTAACCGATGCTTTCCTTTCTTTAGGCCACTGGCCATTCGCCGGGAGTTTCGGGTTTAATACCGATATTTTAGCAACAAATCCAATAAATCTAAGTGTAGTGATTGGGGTATTGATCTTTTTTGGAAAGGGAGTGTGTGCGAGTTGTTTCTTTCAAGAATAGGTTGGATCCAACCAGCTGTACTTTTTCCGTTATAACTAGGAACGAAAGGTGCATGAGCTTGCGAATTCCTTCTAAATAAATGAAATGAATTCAGAAATCATAGGGAAGAACCATAGCATTTCGTAATTCATTGGTCAATAGACTTTGATTCTCTATCACCTAATAATGTGGGATCAGTAACATGGTTAAAGCTAAATCATTTGAAGTCCAGACGCAGCTTGGTATTCTTTCTACCCCTCTGTTAGTATATATATGTTAATATAGAGATGGCTTCAAAAAAAAAATCATTTTATTGCTATAGAACACTCATATCGATAAACTGATTGAAACTACTTATTGGATTTGATTCCCTTTTTAGACAATGCTGAATGGACAACCTATCTATTATTGTGTCTTAAAGTAAAAAACCGTTTTTGGATTGCAAAAAGAAAACTAAACAACTTTGCTGACAATTACATAGTTTTTGTTTGGTCAGAAGAGTCCTCCGAATCTTTTTGTCTTGGATTCGCGATTCCTTTCAAGAATTTTTTCTTTTTGAATATGACGAGAGAATAGAGGATAGGCTCATTACATTCAAAAAAAGATATATTAATTTACCAGACAAAATACGTAATTGAAGTAATTGAGCGTGAGAGCCAAATGAATCGAAAAATTCATGTTTGGTTCGGGAAGGGATCATGGAAATTTGGAAAGGAATGGAAATAATCTACTTTCATTAAGTGATTTATTAGAT